CTCCCTGACCAAATCCACCCACATTAGGATTACTTGTTAATGGTTGATCCAGTTTGATAGATTCGCCCTCTGAAACACGAAGTTCTGGTCCTGGAGGGATAATATCAACCACTTGGCGTCCATCCAATGCATCCGTTATGGTTATTTCGTACCCCCCTTTTTCTTTTCGTATGATTTTGCTTACTATACCCGCTGCTGTAGCATTAAAAACCGTATTGTTACTTTTTGTCCCGTCGGGATAAATCTGGCCCCTTCCCCTGTTACCACCTACGTATATTGGGTATTTTAAGAAGTGAACATCTTTATTAGTCGCGGGATCCGGGGAAAGAATAGGAAAAGTGATTTCACTATATTTCTTACCAGGAACAGGCCCTATTACAAGAATATTTTTTTTAGTGGGGCCGTAATTCTGAAAAGATAGATTGCCTATCTTTTCTTTCATCTCGGCAGAAATACGACTGGGGGGGGCTAATTCAAACCCTTCCGGTAAAATAAGAACGGCCCCTACATTCAACCCCCCCTTTTTACCATTAGCAAGAACTTGTTTCAGTTGCATATCATAAGGAATTCTAACAACTGCTTCAAACACAGTATCAGGAAGTACCGCTTGCGGAACCTCAATATCCACAGGTTTATTAGCTAAATGGCAATTGGCGCATACAATACGACCAGTGGCTTCTCGTGGATTTTCAAAACCCTGCTGCGCAAAAATGGGATATGCATTTGAAATGGAGGCCCGAGTTATTATATATATCATGAGTGATACGGAAATGAATCGAGTAATCTCTTCCTTTATCGAAGAAAAAGTATTTCTAATTTGCATGGTCCAATCGTTGATCCCGAAAATTTCTACAATAAAATTGGGTAGGTCGCTAGTATAGTTCCCTATCCACGATTTTGCTATTTACTGAAATAATTTTACTGGAATATAGGAGGAATCCTCTGAATGGGTAGAAAGAGTAAGGTAAGTACGACCTGGAATGCTTTGCTTAGGTACAAAGTAAGAAACATTCTAATTGACTCGTTTTTCAGTCATTCATTGAATGATAAATCACTACAAGTGACGGAGATACACGATTTAAATAAAGGAAAATCCAATATTTGAAAATTGTATCTAGAATGACTGGAAAAGTGGAAACAAGACCAGATATAATTTGATCATTATGAAAAAATCCAAAATCGTTATAGACATAGCCAATCATTAGTTCCCAACCGTGGGGCGAATGGAATCCGATACATAAATCGGTTACTAAAAGAATGGAAAAGGCTTTTATTGTGTCACTTAAATTATATAGGAATTCTTGAACCCAAGAATTAAGAAAAACAAGTTCTTCATTACCCAGAATAGAATAAGCACTTAGAATAACGAAACAGATTAGATTTGTCGAGAAGTGCAAAATTGTATGGATATGATCCTCATCGTGTATCTTGATCAATTGGATTGTTTCTTTGTGGAGCCCCATACGAAACTTTTGTAGATGTCTTTCCGGGAATTCCTTTACCATTTCATCCAAGAGAAATAGCTCCTCTAATTCTATGAATTTTTCTAGAATACTCTTTTCTTGAATATCGTTCAAAAAAGTTTCGGATTGCCTAGTATTCCACCAATTAGTAACCCAAGATTCTAGACTTTTATTAAATGAGAGAGTGATCCACCGGGGCAAAAAGACTACAAATACTATAAATGAAAGATATCGAAGGGGAATAGATGCGCTCTTTTTTGTCATTTTTTCATCTGTGAATTGTCACCTCATTCGTTGACTCTATGCGATCTAATATTTCTATCAAGCATAAGTTCTATTATAAGGTATCGCGCCTATTAATTATTAATTTATTAATCGAGCCCCCATTTTTTAGTTGTGATTCAGAGGTTAGTCCTTGAATCTAGTGTAGAAAAAATACAGAAATAGAAGAAGAATCCACTTCGAATTCGAATTCAAATGAAGAAATAATAAAAAACTAGATTGTTTCCAGATATCTTAATTGATCAAATATTCGAAGTAATTACTCCCCTTTGATGAATGCCCGAAAGATTCAAATAAAGATTCCAATAATGAATATTTTTCGGATTTCAAAATGAAAGAACTTCCTGTTTATTAAAAAAGAAAATAAATATTTCGAAAAAAAATTGACAGACAAAAACAAAAAAGGTTTCGTTTTATATTATGAACGCCACGTACACGTTTGCCTTGCTTTTGCCCCACGAGGCGTTCTGAAGAAACTTTAATTAAGTAAGTTATGCTTATATAAAAAAGAGGATTCTTAGGGGTTTTCCTCTTGCTGAGAAAGCATTTTTTTGCAGTTTCTTTTTTCAAAATACTTCAATTGGTACACGCAAGAAATAGGCCAATTCCGCAGCCTTTTGCTCAATTTCCCGTGGAGTCAAATTCTCATCAGTACGAGTCAAGGGAACGTCTCCCAGGCCTCTGATTTCCATATAAAGGACACGACGAGCATAAATACCCTCTTTTACTTCTATTCTGATGGACTGAATATCTTTCATAAGGAATCGTAAAAAGATGCGGCGATTTTTTCCAGGAAATCCCCAACGAAAAATGCACACTATTCCTTCTTTTCTATCAAATCGATCATAACCGCTACCTACATTCCATGTAATTGTGCACCACAAATAGGAACTAATAAAGAGACCCGCGATCCCATAGAAAGACATTACGATCCCTTGTGGGAAAAAAAGGATTTGTTGAGACGGAAAGAAGGATATCAAATTCTTATCAAGATAACTAGAAATTCCAACCAATAAGAATCCTAATGAACCTAAAAAAAGGATAAACGCCCAGCAGAAATTACTTGTTTTGCGAGATCCTGCTATAAATTCTATCCATATATATTCTGATCGCCAACTCATACATAGTAGATCCAGTTGCATTTTATGGAATAACAAAAAAAAAATTCACTTTACTTTTTTTTCCGAAGTAACTCTCATCAACTAGTACTATTCTGATGTGAACTTTTAGTAATAATTAATCGAATTGGTTAGATATAATAAACATAATAAAATAAAAGCATCGCCTTCATATGATTCCCTATCAATAGCTACATACATATGGATAGATTTACTTTAATTTCAGACATGAGTTCGGATCCCAGCCTATTTTTTTTTAATTGCTAGAATTCGTCTGTCCATATATCATGTTTACGCATGTATAAGATCTTTTTCATTTATGTTCGGAGAAAGCCACCCGTTATTCTTATACAATATTCTACTAAATGGATATCCTTGTTCGCTAAGTCTTGAAAAAAAAAAACTAGATGAGATTTGACCACATCAGATTTAAAAAATCTTTTTTTTTTGAACATGAAGAGATAAAGAGGCCATTGCAATTGCCGGAAATACTAGGCCCACTAAAGGCACAAAAAAGGAGGGTAAGTTGTTGAGAATTGTCATAGAATGGGGTACCTCGATTTAATATTTGTACCTGTTATTGTTATAAGGATATCTTATAATAATTATAATTCATATTATAATTCGTATATTAGTATACTAAGTATATCGAAGTGAGTATATATAATAAGTGCAAGCAATGTCGAACTAAATAAACGGACTTATTCATCTTTCTACATGAAATAGATGTATGTATGATAATCCACTTTCTTTATTATTCTTACTTCTTTTATTTTTATTCTTATATTGTTCTTATCTTCTTCTTCTAATTTCTTTTTTAATAAAAAAAGAGTCTCTTAAAAATTTAAAAATCTCTGAAAGATTCGTTAGAATCCGACCCAAGAGCAGGAATTCTTATAAAAAGGGGACTTCTTGGGAGATATAGAAAGATGCAAGATTCTATATTTTCTATATTTGAAATATATACATATAGAAGAGGCGAACAGAACACGAAATTCGTTTTATTTGCCTTGCCTCCTAATTCGAAGGAAGAATTCGCTGTTTATGTTGTTGTTTACTTTTACCGATATTGCTAATCAGCAATATCGGTAAAAAAACAACAATTATCCGCATGATTCTTTCTACAATTAAAGCTTATGTCACAAAATAAAAATGCATTTTTTCGGTTTTTTTTATTTTGATTCTGATAAACTAACTAACTAGTTGTTCGCCACAAAAAAAAGTGGAACTCAAGACTCTACTTGATTGAATTTTTATTGAAAGGAAAAAAGGCGTGGAGCTGAAATAGCTCACTCAGAACACCCTTTAAAGGGTTACGTGGTACGATTGGATCGAATAAGCCCTTATGGAATAAATATTCAGCCGCTTGTGAACCTTCAGGTACTGTCTTATTCAATGTTTGTTCAATTACTCTTTTACCCGCAAATGCAATATAGGCATTGGGTTCGGCAATAATGATATCCCCCAACATACCAAAACTAGCTGTTACTCCACCAGTAGTAGGAGATGTAAGAATTGATACATAGAATAACTTTTTATTTGATTGATAATCATATAAAGCAGAAGATATTTTAGCCATTTGCATCAAGCTCAAACTTCCTTCTTGCATGCGTGCCCCTCCGGAAGCACACACTAGAATAAGAGGTAAAAGTTTATTGGTAGCATACTCGATCAAACGGGTTATTTTCTCGCCTACTACGGATCCCATACTACCCCCCATAAACTGAAAATCCATAACCCCTATTGCGACGGGAATCCCGTTTAGTTGACCTGTACCTGTTTGAACAGCCTCTGTTAATCCTGTTTTTTTTTGATAAGAATCAATACGATCTTTATAAGGTTCCTCTTCTGAATGAAATTCAATGGGATCCAGAGAAACCATGCCGTCATCCATCGGATCCCAAGTACCTGGATCAACCGAAAGTTCGATTCTATCTGAACTACTTATTTTCAAATAATATCCGCATTGTTCACAAATATTCATTTTTGACTTCAAAAATTTCTTATAATTTAATCCATAACAATTTTCACATTGAACCCACAAATGCCTGTATTTTTGAGTTACATCGAGATTATTCGAACTTTTTCTTATAGTTAAATCACTACCATTCGTACTAGTTTTTATATTTGAACTTTT